CGGCTATCGGAGTCGAACCGATGACCATCGCATTACAAATGCGATGCTCTAACCTCTGAGCTAAGCGGGCTCCCATAACACCAATTGTGTGTGCATGCATAGGAATTCTTTCCTAAACTAACGGGATATTAGTTATTAATTGTTTACTATTAGCTCTTCATAACATAATTACTATGTGATAACATAATAAAATGAATACAAACATAGAAAAAATAAAAATATAGAATGTCCAATATTTATTATTTATTTCATATTCTAGTATATCTAGTATATATAACATCAAAAACAGAATAATTGGAAGATAGGGATTAATAGTAAATAGAATAATATTTCGATCGATTTATCAAATCATTTCTCAAATCCATTTTTCTCAATAAAACAATATTTTCATTTTAATTAGTATAGTGATAGTAATTAATAAAAAATAAAATAGTAAGATTCTCTGGTTTTTTTAGTTTTGAATTAAAATAACATTTTTTTGCTTATTCTATTTCTATATGTTATATAATTTTATTTTATAAATATATTACGCTTTTTTTCTATATATATTCTTTAGATATTCTTTAATCTTATTTATAGAATACGTTATCTTTCTATAATAGTATATGTAGATAGAATATATATATGTAGAATAGTATATAGAAAATAGTATATTAAATACTATTTCAAATTCTAAAAAATTAGAATGTTTTTAATATTTTTTAGAATTTGAAATAACGATTAATTAGATTACAGTAAACGGTAATTTATATTTCAATATTCTTATAATTAAGATGAAATATGTATAATGTATATATAGAATGTATGTATAGATTTATACATTAGAGTTCTATTCTAAAAAATTGGATGGATTATCCAATTTCTTTTGATAAGGAATTCGAAATTCAATATTTCTATTGAATTCTAAATTCATAAATGGATTTTTGATTTTAGGTTTGTTATTATAGGGTATGTATCTGTCGAAACAAAAAAAAGAATCGAACGTTTGAGTATTCAAAATTCAATCAAAAAATGATAGAAGGAGGGACAGATAAAATAGATATATATGCGGTAGATATCTCGTTATATTGAATTGCGAATACAGAGATAATAGAATCATTTCTGATTCGACCAAATATGGGTAATGGATATCCGATATAGATGAAAGAAAATCAATAAAACAAATAGAAAAATCGAAATGAGATCCCAATCTCAAAGAAAAAAAGGGGGGGATATGGCGAAATTGGTAGACGCTACGGACTTAATTGGATTGAGCCTTGGTATGGAAACTTACCAAGTGAAAACTTTCAAATTCAGAGAAACCCTGGAATTCACAATGGGCAATCCTGAGCCAAATCCTGCTTTCCGAAAACAAACAAATAAAAGTTCAGAAAGTGAAAATAAAAAAAGGATAGGTGCAGAGACTCAACGGAAGCTATTCTAACAAATGGAGTTGACATCATTTCCTTTCGTAGTAGGAAATAAATCCTTCTATCAAAATTCCAGAAAGGATCAAGGATAAACATATATCTCTTTATATATGTTATATATATGTACTGAGATCAAATCAGTCACTCCACCATAGTTTGATGGATCTTTTGAAGAACTGATTAATCAGACGAGAATAAAGATAGAGTCCCATTCTACATGTCAATACCGACACCAATGAAATTTTTTGTAAGAGGAAAATCCGTCGACTTTAGAAATCGTGAGGGTTCAAGTCCCTCTATCCCCAATAAGCCCATTTAATTCTATAGTTTTATATAGTATATCCTATTTTTTTATACGATAAACGTACAAATGAACATCTTCTCTTGTAGCAAAGAATCCTCATATGAATAATTAAGAATACATAATGATTACTACTACTGAAACTTACAAAGTATTTTTTTTTTTAGTTGACATAGACTAAAGTAATTTCTTAAAATAAAATGAGAATGGTGCGTCAAGACAAGAATGGTCGGGATAGCTCAGCAGGTAGAGCAGAGGACTGAAAATCCTCGTGTCACCAGTTCAAATCTGGTTCCCGGCGATTCATTTGTATAAGTATCTATTCCCATATTCATTTTAATGAATTGGGGGAATAGATATATATATTAGCGGTCTTGATCATCATAGATAATTTATCTAGGTATCCGGAGATGTGCTCTTTCTAGATCAAGCATACCTAGATGTATATTCGAGGTATATCAAAGAATGAATTATTTGATTTTGTTTTTTCTGCGTTCCAAAAAGAATGTGAATATTTCAACAATATTCAAATGGTAAAATTAGTTGGTTGAAAGACCAAAAAGTAAAATCTAAGGGAGTTCAGAAGTCGGAATATTCAAAATTCATCTCAGATATATTACAAATAAATCTGATACATTTCTTTGTATTTTCTTTGGTATTTCTATTTTCTTCATTTCTTTGATCATACTTTTTATTTTTCGTAACCAGATATAGAAAATTGATGCTGATGTGCAGCTTACAGAGTTAACGGGGCAGAATTTTTTCAGTTCATCCTATTGGCTTAGCTCAT